CTTCCAGTTCTTCTGGATTGCTAACGTGGTTCGATGACGCCGATGGAAGGAACCACTGGAGATTCATCCAACTTCGATCCCCTAAAGGCAAGTGCGTAGGCTATAGAATCCCAAATATAATAGAATCCCAAATAGAGCTCCTTCGGCTCTAAACAGCTACTGTGCTTATTTGGTCTATCAGCTACTCGGCCAGCTACTGACCTAATTGGGAGCTTTTCAGTCAAGGTCGTCGGATTTAGAGGTCCTTTCGCAAGGGTCCAGATCATTCCATTGGGGAGAAAGCAGGAGTGATCCATATATAGATGAATAGTACCAGTGGCGTCTAGGATGAAGACGGGGAGTGACCGGGTTATAAGTCGGGCAGCAGTGTTCTCACTTCCAGGAAGACCTACATCTGGGAGGGGAGCGGCAGAAAGAGGTGCTTGTTCCCCTCTCTACAGTGCAGGTTCTAAGACTAGGCGAAGATCGGAGACTAAACACGAATCATCAATTCCTTTGACCATTCGTTTTGAGCCTCCAATTCTTTTCGAAATGCTAACGAGGTTCAATGTATAAAGTAGTAGATCCATCTGGATCTTCTGTTAGGTTCTTATTAGTAGCAGCCGGCTACCTTTTACTTCACTCTGCAATCTCTTCTTTCAATCCAGCAGTGGAGATAGAGACAGAGGCGGATGCATTTGACCGAGTGGAGACAGCAGTGGAAGCAGCAATCCCTGGCATCCTGGAGGAGAGAAGCCTGAAGTAAGTAAGGCCCGCAGGTCTTGAAAAGAGTCCAATCTGATCTTTCTCTCAATAGTATAGAGGCATCAGTCGACTCTGTGGATTCTTTTTATTCCCTTTCTTCCGAATCTCGATCCTTTCGTCAAATCATGTCTACACCGTCCACTGATGTAAAGATTGGGCGTGGGAGAGGTGAATTCGACGAAAGAAACTCTCCGGGCGATCATCTTCTGAGGTGGGAGTATTCCCCTCACACTGCTACCGATCCGGCAGACAGATGCCAGTTCTGCTGATCAAAGCTTCGTCTGATCGGAATCACTGGAGAGGTCGGGTGCTTACATACTATCAAAAGATTGGGCGGAACTTTTTCTTCCAGACTAGAAAAAGACTGAATGAATCTTTATTTGGGAAGGCATGATTGGGAGCTAGCTCGAAATCCGGACTCCGAATAACCTATGAGTGAGCCGAGCGATCACCATGAGCACCGAGCCACCTGTCCTCCACCTTACTAGCTTATTCCATATACCGACGGCTACGAAAACATGGACTAAGCTTTGCTTATGACCACGCTTGTTGACCATGCATGTGTTTGATCCCCTCGACCAGACCTTGCCCGAGATCACCGAAGTACGCGAGCTGAGCTTAGCCCTCTTCCCATTAGACTTCTTCTTTAGGGACGGACGGACCTAGTTCAACATGTTAACCGAGCCAAGCCAACAACAAGAAAAAGCCCTATTCTATTGGCTTAAGATTCGTGAGAAAGAGCAGGATATGTTGGTTCGAGAGAAACGGGATCCGTTGGTTAGGCGTCCGCCGATTCGTATGGGGATTGGGGTGCTTCTGTTCAATATTCCTTATTATTTGATTCGGTTGGATTCCGCCGATGGAGAATCGGTATCTCTTTCTGCGTCTTCGGCTGGGGATGCGGCTTCGAGAAATGTGGTTTCGGGACAAGCAGCTTCGGGAGAAAAGGAATCTCTTGGTTCAGATGGGAATGCGTCTGTTGTATCGGATAGTTCCTCCGGAGCAGACTTAGCAGACTAACCTGGGATAATAGCCCTCTCCGTATAAGGCTGAATCAAGACTCGTGTTCACATACGTAATTCCTTGAGTTGAATGCCCCCCAACCTTGGCAAGCCATACCTCTCACCAAAGCGGACATCGGTCGGAAAACATGGATGGTTGAACGGACCTATCCACGTCACGGTACCCCGTTCGAACAATCACGCAATCTGGGCTTCGATCACGCTACCATCTAGTTTGGCAGTCCAAACGAACAAGCCTCAACTGGGCGCTACACCAGTCACCGGGGCATCGGTTATCCAACCTCCCCCGCATAGGATAGTAATAATATAACTTCGTAGCATTAGAAAGGTGCGAAGCCTTGAAGCAATCAATCGTACAGGTGCGGGAATAAGCCAATACCAACTGTTGTGCCTGTCTGTTTAAGGGAATAGGTAGAGAGGTCAAGTTTTTGGCTCGCTCTTGTACAGTTTCTGAACTTTTTGGGTCTTTCCGTTCACAGGTTGATGAACGAGCTCCTACTCAACATATGATTGCCGGCTGGGGAATGCCTATTTGAACTAGCGACTAGCTTCTTTGTAATGTATTGAAGTGGAGGCAATAGATTCTTCTTGTTCATCAACCGATTCTGAAACCGAAGAAGAGTAGGTTCCCCTAAGTAGTTGGAGGCGTCTTCTTTGAACTCAAAAAAAATTTAACTTTAATTCTTCCTATCGGTTTGAGTCAGCATTGGCTGAAGGCACAGGGTCCGAAGGAGAGTTTGCCCTTCGATCGAGAACCGGAATCGCGGAAAGGGAAAAGATATAGCTCTCCCTGCGCGAATCTTCAGTACTGGAATGGAAGTCTTAATATACCACATTCTTAGATACTACATTGAGTGTCTCTAGCTCTTGTGAACATCTCTCTCGAATGCCTAGCCGGAGAATCAATGGAAGAGATAGCTCACTCGCTGAAATCGAATGAATCGTGCTTTGAGGGGCGGGGAGTTAGTAAAGGAATTATCTCTAACACTATAATAAAAAAATGAAGTATTGGGGATAAACTATTATAGTGGGGGCTCTCCGATAAGGGAGGTTGAATAAAGGGAGGCTCGATCCTTGAATTCTTGCCTCTATTTACCCATGGCTCTACCTATCCATTCCCATACAACCACTCCCCTAATGCCTCTATCGGCTCTCTGCTCCCACCTCAGCCGTCGTGCCCGTCGGCTCGATTCCCGGCCCGGCGGAACGGGAAGCTCTTTAGGGACAGGAGCGGGAGGCTAGTTGAGAAGAAAGTGAGTTGGGATGCGGCCAGTTGGATGTATTGTGGAAGGGATAGGGTCAATGAATAGAAGGAGCCAATGGCTACCAAGGGCAGGGGAGGGAGTTAGCTCAGGGCTTAGCGATTAGAGAAGCTGGCTTACGGAGAGAAACCCGCTTTCTCGATATGATATTAATGCGCTCAATCCAATTATTTCCAATGGTCATTGAACGCGATTCCGCTTCTCAAACTCCTCCTATGCCTGAAATCGGGAACTCTTTGCTAGCTAGCTCAATGTGGAAATGGCCCTTACTAGTAAAGGGGGAAAATCAAAAATGAAGGCCCCCGGGTGGTAATAAGAAGTTGGTGTTATCGTACTTCATGCCACTCTATCAGATCGGGACACCTTCCCAGCTTGATCGAATCGAAAGGGGTGGCTTCCGGGCGGACTCGGCCTAGCCATAAACCTGGGATGGTTCAGACGAGGAGAAAGGTGGGTGGAAGTGGTTATCCAGCCGGGATAGAAGTTACAGCAGACTTCCGGCCCGGTGGAATAAAGACAAGGAAAGAATGCCAGTGAGTAGTTGCCTGATAAAGAAAGTGCTTCCAACTCGCTATATGGTAAGCCCTTGCCTTCCTGTCACGACTGATTTGCCCAGTCGCGCTGACCCTCAGTCCTTCATGTCAAAGGACTTGAACAAAGCTTCTTTGAGCTTCCGGCATCCTGCCTGACCTATCCACCATAGAGCAAACAAACAAAAGGACTATGAAGTTCCCATCACTGAACCTCCTGAAGTAAAGACAATGATCTGCTTCTGTTTGTTTTCTTGTACCCTCACCATAAATCACACTTCTTGTATCATTGTCTCGGGGCTTGCTTTAGCCCGTAGAGACTCTTCTTCCGTTTGCAAACCAAGTGCTCTTTTCCCTTTGCTTCTGGTTGTGCCATGTAGATCTCTTCCTTTAAGTCACCATGAAGAAATGAAGTTTTCACATCCAACTGCTCTAGCTCAAGGTCCAAGCTAGCTGTCAAAGCCAAGGCAACTCTAATAGAACTCATCTTCACCACTGGAGAGACAATCTCATCAAAGTCTATGCCTTTCTTCTGACCAAAGCCTTTGACCACTAACCTATTTCACTAGCTTCTCATTGCCAGTTTAAATACCCATTTCTTCTTCAAAGGTCTTGCATTGCTTTCATCGTCATTATGAGATGGAGCTTCTTGAAAGCTCTCTGGCTCCCCCTCATCAGTAAGCAAAAGAGAGAGTCTGAAGTCGGATATCTAGATGAGGCCCTGTGCTCTCTAGTAGACCTCCTAACCTGAGGTTCCACACTCTCCAGAGGGGCTGCCTGGTCTTGACTTTTTTGCCTATTGGTAGGAGGCAATCCAGAGGAAGAACAAGAACCGATCACCCACTCGATTTATGCGGTTTAATCAGGGATCAGATTTGAGCTCAGAGTTGAACTGGGACCAGTCCTTACTTTAGCAAGGAATCCCGGACTTTGGGGTACAACCTATTATAGTACACAACCAAGTAAGTCTCTTTATCTTAATAAAGAGGGGACATAGTCAACCTGCTATTAGAGGAGCCATGCCCTGGGACCAACCGGCAGACTACCTTCTTCCAGAGTGCTCTATCAAGAGTTCTTCCACGTAGAACAAATGTTAATCTAATCGTCTTAATAATCGTCTGATGACTAGCTACGAGCTACACGAACCCGAAGAGGAATGGAATGGAGTAGCTCGACCAAAGGGAGAGGAAGTTAAAACTGGCTCGACCAAAGGGAGAGGAAGTTAAAGGACGTACCCAAATAGAGCCGTTTAGGCGATGGAATCCTTTATCATGTGTGGTTTCCTATCTGACATGACTAACGTTGGTTTTTCTTGCTCAAATAGGGCCACTGGATGCGTTTGGGGATAGGAGGAGATTGACCACTAGGGGGTTCACATGACATGATCTGGAACGGGTGACTCCACTAGCAAGGGAACGGCGGATTCATAATCCACTCTCGCTAATTAGACAAACGGGAATCGAACCCAATTACGAGAGCCTACTATCTCTGTCCTCAACAGTCGCTTCTTTTCTTGCTATCCTTTTTTCTTACCAAATTGCTTAGGTAATTATGGGTGATCGCTCCTTCTTGACCAGGAACTATAGATGCAACTCATATCGTTGAGGTATTGTTCCCTTCGATCGAATAGATTTCCGGAATTAGCTAAACTAAAACAGAGTGTTTTGAATTTACCTTGAGTTTATAAATCTGAGTTATAGGCGCAATTACCACTCTCTATTTGTATTTGTGAAATTCTTTGTAAAACAATATGAGCAAGCTTCTCTAGACTCCCCTATCCCCACCCCGTTTGGCACTTCTTTTTATTTAAATCCAATCGAGCTCAAGGTATTTTGGAGAGAGCCTCTCACCCTTCGGCTTTCTGGGGTTGCTCGCTTTGAAAAGCTTCTTGGGATTAAGATCAAGCAAGTGGGGTACCTTAAGCGCTTCCAAGAACGTACGCTCATCAAAGGCTTGAGATCGTGTACCTGTGTCTCGAGTCCTAGGAAAAGGGCCCTAGCCTTTTTACAGAAGGGGAAGTGGGAGCTTATCGACTGAAAGGGCCAAACCAAAGAGGATTGACCCCCGGAAGATAGAAAGCAATATCGGAATGCTTAAAGCGCTAGAGTCGGGAGCTGCAACAGGCTTGCTCTTTTGTCTTTTGTTTTGGGTGGGCCTATCTAGCTTCTTGTCCTACCCACTATGATTTGCCAAAGAAGGGCTCAACGGGGCTGAGAGAGAAAGCCCTAAATAACAATATTTTATATTCCCCTTCCCAAGATGTTAGTAGAAATCCAATCCTATCAAGAAGGGGTGTGTTTTGGGGCACTCAGGCTTAGAAAGCTGAAGCGTATGGTGGGGTTGCTTAAAGTATGCCTCTCTCCTGGACGAAGTCAAGAAGAAATGGGCTATCTGTTGAAAAGTCCGGAACGATGGTTCTCTGACTCAGTAATTCTTTTGTTTCACAAAATGAGTTATATAGGGCGAGTCGAGTTTCACTCTGATAGGGCAATGAATTCCATTTGGGTTTGGCAAAGCCAATATATGTGACAGGAAAGGTCGTTCAGAGAATATTGAATATGGAGAGTCTAGAGATTTCAGCTTTTCTGCCTAGCTCTACAGAAATGGAAAGCCCTATGCAGCAGTTTATGATTTTCAACCTAACAGGGACAGACAGAGGCATTGACATATAAAAAAAGTGTGTCTCGTTTCCCTTTGAGCAGATCAGAGCTGATGACAAGAGAGAGACCAGTTGATTAAATTAGGGTGCCCGGGGCATGCGCTCTAACTTTGATAGTTGCACGAAAAAGGGTAAAGCCCGACTCAACTTAACGCAAGGGCTCGTTGCAGACCTCTATTAGGGCGTAAAGCATGGAATTCTGCCTAACTAAGTTTGATCGGGCCTTAAAGCCTATCCATAAAAGGATAGCCTCGCTTCGCCTGTTTAGGACACAACAAGGCCCCTTTTTGGAATGGTGTGTTTTCATTCCATTTATGGGGATTTCACTTACTTATAAGTAGGGAGAAGCGCTAACAGTCGAGCCTGACGCTTCTTCACTTTGGCATCATACAAGCTACCCGCGGTTCAATCAGGCTTCGAATACGCAGATGTAGGAGTATGCCCTTTTGTGCCTTGGAGTGGGCCTAAAGAGAGTCTTGCTATCTAAATAAAACACGACAGGAGATCGAGCCACAAACAGGACAAATCGCAGAAGCTGTTCTAATCTAAGACACTCGACCAGGAGCTTCTACGCGGATTAGACACCCACCTAGCCTACCTGGTTCCCAGTTCCAAAAGGGGGCTTTGTCTGCTGTCTTGCTCTGAGTGGAGTAGGGTCGGCCAGCATGCTAGGCATTGGAAAAGGAGACCTACCTTCTGTACCATATCCTGTTCCCAGACCCATTATATAGAATCGAAGTGTAATGGCCCTGATAGAGAAGGAGGATAAAAGAGTAATAAATAGTAAGCCAAGCAGTAACTAATCATGCTAGATGTGAAACACTAGGAGTGGAGATCCATTTGGGGATACAAGGGCCCGACTGAATCTCAAAAGAAAAGAGAGTACTCGCGTGTGTAAGGCTTAGCTTCCCGATTCACCACTCCTCTTGCCAGTCCGTCTTTTCCAAGCGCATAAGACAACTGTAGCAGAGATCGGCTAAGCCATAGCGCTGGTTCTATTCGAATGCAGGGTCTATAGAAGAGGATAGTTGGCCTTGGGGCTTTTCATCCATAATGATATGGAAGGGGTCCTCCATCACAAGAAAGAAACCATGTCGCCTCTGCCTGGCCCTTCTCCCTATTATTCTCCGTGGTCAAGCCGAAAGCTTCTCTCCCCTTTCAGTCGAGGTTTGACAGCTCCTCGGGAGTGGACCTCTTTTTTAGAGACCCGATCCCGTTAGTATGGTATATGAGATCGCAAATACAAATTTTGGAATTAAAAAAAAAAGCATTTATTAGGTTGTCCAGTCCACCCAATATAAGCCGGCACCGTCTCTCCCTATTGGTTGAGCAGGCAGGCATTTCTTATTATCTCCTGTACCCGTTCCGCCTTAAGTATTCCTCGATAGGCGGCTTTATTTTCCTTTCCCTTGCTTACCCGTCTGTAGGAAGCCCTTCTGTTGGAGCCGATTACTCTGGTCATTGGAACATCTATCGTTATGGTGCCTTCCGGAGCATCTTTAGGTGGTAATCGGAAATTGGCTCCTAATAGAGTGCCCTCCCTCTTGATCAGCTTGGTTCTAAACTCCTGCTCTCCCAGCTCTTATTTCATAAAGTCACTCATCTGCCGCAGTCTCTCTAGAGCAAAGGAATCAGAATTGGCCCTTGTAGCTAGATGAATGATCAAATAGTTTAGTTAAAATAATCATCATCATCAAATAGCAATGAAGTTCATTCTATTCGTAATTGGTTCCATTCGTTCCCAATGCAGAAATGAGCCTCTTTCTACTTTACTTTCTACTGAGTGTGATTCCCAATTAAGCCCATGTAGCTAAAGGTTGATCCCAGATCCGGGTGAAAATTCCATGTATTGCCAGGAGCTTCTCGGGTCTGGGCAATAACCACTGAAAGTCGATTACTTGATGGTCTCGTCGCTAGGGAAATGCATTACGTTATGTTATTATACGATGTATTCTTCGCAGTGAGATGAGAACTAAAATGGAGAATTAGAGTCTCTTGTAGCGATTAGATACCAATTGTAGTGATAACGACTCCACAATTGATCAGTGACTTGATAGCGATGACGCGACAGAGAGAGAAGCAGTGGGTGGACGGCTCACACGGTAAACTATATAATGCATATATAACGCGTTTAACCGGGCCCGGATAAAGAGCGAACCTCGAATCTCTTTTGTGCAGGAATTAAGGTGCTATACCTGCTAAATAGATTGATCGATTGAAGAGCATTCCAAAATTGATTTATAGATAATAACTCTTTATATTGATGGTCCGAAGGAGAGAGATAAAATAGGGGTGAGTGGTTGGGCTATCTTGTGCTTGTGAAGCCAGTCTTTTTGGTTGGCAGCAGCAGGATACTAGGAATGGATTCCCATGGACCCTAAAGCGATCATGAGCTATTATACCTGGATGAAACTAACCAATGGCGGTACTTATGTGAGTTCTGCAAGCCTATCTTTTTTTTTTTCATAAGGGGGCCTTTCCCCTATATCTTTGCCCCATATATGTATTGGCCTATTGGGGTCCGAGCTATAAAGTGTAAGTGCTATAGAGTGATTGCGGACCGTGAAAAGGTGGTAGGAAAGGTTAAACCGTTCAGTGGCTATACAATGTGCGGTAAGTTTAGGGAGTGGGACGTTTAGCGGGCAAGTCACGTTGCTCCTTCCCCCTAGAAGAGGCTGTTCTTCCCATAAGGGGGATGACGTTATAGGGTTCAAATTAAAGAATCTAATAGGTGGAACTAGACATCGAATAAATATTCGTGCATCTCCTAATCGGCGTTTTCTCATCTGACTTTGCTTTGAATCTCCCATTGGCGCTTCACACGAGAACTACTAGAAAAGGGGAAACCCCAATCGCCAATCGCATCGACAAAACAACGCCTGGTTGAAATCAAGGATTAGAATCCGTTCGCGACTTGGTTTTTCAGTTCAGATAATCAAACTTTCAAAGGAGATTCTAGACTTGCAATCAATCCCTTTTCTTATTAGGCTGAAACCGAAAGCAAAAGACCTCTTGGTGTGGGGGCACCAGATCTCAACTTGAAATACAAGGAATTCTTAAACCTTTACCCTTTTCGACGTCGATGTGAGCACTCGCTCCTTGACCTTTTGGACTTCTTAAACTGACTAGCAAATGTAGGGCTTCCCAGGGGTCTAGGAAGGGAAGCTGGAACCCACTTAATAAGACTAATAGATAGGCACACCGGAAGGGAGGGCCTTGTCCTGAGTTCCTATGTCTCTCTACAGGAGTTAACGGCAGGCAGGTAAGGGCAGGTAGTAAAGGCAAGCGCATAGGCAGGGGATAGGCATTCAAATCACTATCTTCAAATTGCGTATATAAGAGAAAGAGTGGCTCGTGCATCTTTTCTTCTTTTAGACAAGTCTAGTAGGCAAGGGAATTGTTATAGCAAGCATAGGCTAGCAAGCATGAGCGGGAATGAGCAATGACTTGAGTTTAGTTCTGGAGTTCGAGCGGGGGTAGCATTCCGGTCTTAAGCAAAGCCGTCCTGCCCGGCCATATATCCTGTTTAGTCAGTTGCATATCGGTAAGCATGATTGTAGCAATACAAATAGGCGCGGTAGACGAAGGAGCTGTTTTCAACAAATCAATATATGGGTGCCTGGCTGATTAAATACATCCTCAGAAAGAAGCACTTCGTGTAACTCGCCCTGGCAGGAACCCTAACACACTTAACTCACTTATGGTGGCGGTTCACCGCGGCCGAGTTGTCAGCAACAGCCGGGGCCAGATGACCTTGCTTGATGTTGTTATTTGTATAGAGGATTCAGCCTATTAGTCGGTTGTCTAGTCGTCAAGGACTATCGACTATAACTAACCTCTCATAAGACTACCAACCCGCGGATCGATCCAACAGATCGATTCCTTAACAGCCCATGAGGGACTATAAAAGAAAACCCTGATGTCGCAATCCGCATTAGAGCGATCACATGGAGAAAATCCTAAGGATCAAGCCACTGCTCAACCTTTTCAAGTCGACGTGTGCTTTCACCCCCTTATCTAGTATGACGGCCCTATCCTCCCGCCGATCTTCGGCCCTTGGGAGCTTTACCTCTTCAGATGACCTACAACCGACAATCCTCACTATCAGGCCCTGTTTAAGGGGAGTGAGAATCTGCAACCAAAGACCCTACTGTTGACAGCAGAGGCCCTAATACGAGCAACCTTATCTGGGTAGCGAGATTTACCTTTTTTACCTCTGAGGGATATAAGAATCTTGATCAAAGTCGACTGTCTATGCGGACGAAGAGGCCTGAGAAAGCCTTGATGAAAGTGGATGTATAGGCCTCCTATCCCATACCCAATCCAAGAGAGCACCCTACTGGGCCTGTTGGCGGTGAAGCAAGCAAACGTCTCATTTCGTTCATTGCGAGGTTAGGAAAGGGAGCCAATGAATCCGCGGAGTAGTGTGACTCTATGAATTGGATATTTAGGTAATGCCAAGGTTGATTCACCGAACGGAAGGAAGAGGGTGCGCCCCAATTGCCTATGTCTACGGGTCAATCAAAACCTTTTGAGGTTGGGAGAAGGCATTAGTCGTCTAAGTCGGGCTGCTCATCAGTGCGTACTGTGCTCCCTCTTTCACTTCCGAGCATCTGGTCATCAGATTCCGAACATCTAGTCAGGCCTAGTACCGAAGTCGAGTGCTACCACTGAGCTTTGAAAGGGTCTCCCCCTTTCGATGAGCAACAATCTGACATTGAATGCTTGAGCCACTGCTCGGACAATGAAAGACCTTGTCTTGTCTCTTTTGAAGACCTTTGCGCTTTCCCTTTGGCGGGCCTATAATCGCGAGTGGAATCCTTTGTGCCCAGAAACTACTACTTCACCTGATCGGCAACCCTGGGATTCCTAGTGAAAACTACACCTTCATCTCGATCAAAGGTGGGATCCCAGATCGCTTGAAGCTTCCTATTCGCCTTTCGGGGGGTCCCCCGTTGATAGATAGGGGCAATCTCAAGGTAGACAGGACAAAGACTACTCTACGACAGCTCTTCTTTTCGTCCCACTACTAGATTGAACCACCTGAAAACATCACTTGGCTATGGTGACTCTCTGACCTTTCTCACTCATTGATCAAGGGAAGATCATCCAGATTTGGGTCGGGCACTTGAAAGCTATCGCTTGAGAGAAAGAACATATAGGTACAGAGCCGTTACGGTAGGGGGTCTGGGTCCGTCTCAGTGCAGTAGGGGAGTCCATTGTGTTGTGAGAATCTTTTAGAAATGCATTTGATCAAGAGGAAAGGATTGAACGACTGATCGACCAAGGGTCCAGGGAGCAAGCTACCTTTTTCATGTCCCTCCCAAAAAGTGGAACTTTCGGTCTACTCAGATAGGAAAGTAAAGCTCATGTGGAAGCTTCAGTCACAGGTGGGGAAGCAAGAGAGAGAGAAGGAAGCTTGGTTCGACCAGACATTGATCCTCATTCCCTCGGAAAACTCCCATGTTGATGGAGATCTATCCGTTGGGGCATCATACCCCACCCACACCCAAATCAATGCTCGGCTAGCTTGTTTCTGATGACTATTTGGGATGAGACTTTCCAAAAAGAAGAGGAAGATGACGGGAGTGCGAAACTCAACCACTGAAATTGGTACACGAAGGCTCCACTATGTGGGTTCACCTCTAAAGATCTTAAAAAACACGAAATGCGGGCTCAAGAGAGAGCAAAGCGAAAGTTAGGGGATATAGGAGAACCACGGGTTGAGGACAAAGGGCATGATCAAACCGTCTTTTCGGATGAGTACTTTGAGGGCTCTCCAACTTTCACTTCTTGCTCTTTGACGGGATTCTTCAAGGACACTGACTCTTTCTTCAAGCGGGACTCCGAAAATGGGAGCTGATCGACTCAAGATTCTTCAAGATTTGGCTCCGCTCATGCTCTCTTCCTCCCTGCTTCCGGTCGATCAAAGTGGGATCTCTGTTCTGCTCACTCGGAAGCAAGGTAGAAATCCTTTTCCTTTGTTGGAGAAGCTTCTGTTGGGTGAGGCTCGTTAGCATAAAAAAGGATTGTTCCCTGCGGCGAGGGATTCCGACTTTGGGAAGGGTAAAGAAGAACCAAACAGGAGAAGTGTTGGGGAGGGTTGTAGTCTGACTAATGGACCAAGTCCTGTCTTCGTCTTTTCGTACTACGTGACTCCTCCTCCTTAGGCGAAATCCACCCAGTGAGACTTGATCCGACTCCTGGTCGAGCAAACACCCTAGATGGGAATGGGATTGATGGCCTGAGAAGTCAACCCACCCCGTCTGAATGCGACTCATCACCCTTTTCCTTCGAAGCGAGACCCCAAGGATTTTACTTTTTTGATTTACCGGGATTCTTGAAAGAAAGGGCACTTTGCTTCGGTACCGGGCTCAACCGTCTGACAAATGATGTGAACTCCACATTGACTGCCTAGTACTCGACTCGGAAAGAAGACTCACTCACTGTGCTTTCATCATGATGACAAAGTGAGTGTGGTCTCATCGAGTCGGAGAGGAAGCATCAATCAGCGCAGAGGGAATCCGGTGATGGAAAGAGTGCTCAACATGCAGACCTAGTCTACACTGACTTGTCCCTTTCCCTGTCCCTATTGGGCGAGCCTAGCTAACTGCTACCTTCTCTTCCGTCGAGGGTATTGAGCGTTCATTCCCTACCTCTCTGGTCACGAAGGGATCCTTGCTTCACTGCTGACCGAAGCCTAGCTACTGCACCTGCACTTCTCTGACTCAAGGTTCATGAAAACACAGGTCTTCTGCCCTTAGCTAGCTGTTTTGACTAGCGGGACTAGGACTGTTCGTATAGTAGTTGGTTTGACAACTGGCTCATAAACATGCCATTAAACGCTAAGAAAACAGCCTTCTCGTGAAAGTCCCTCAGTGGATTAATTGTTTGTGATCTTTCCGATGAAGGGAAGGATTTAAGTTCTCTTGTCAAGGAAAGAAAGACTAAGTAAAGGCAGACAACGAGGCGAAGATAGCAGACTTGCCTCGAGACAGGAACATAGCATAGGGACATTGCTCCGGACTAGTTAAGTAGTTGAGCCCGGCTCCTCCGCTTGGCGAGCTCCTCTTTGCTCCTAGTAGACTACTAGACATATTGTCTACTCTGCTTTTATGGAAGAGCTAAGTCCAAGAAGGGCTCTCCAAAGTAAATTGTCAAGCTTTCGAACTCGCCTTGAAGTTGATGAATGATTGCAAGGCTAGCAACAAGCAGGCTCGCTTATGATCTGCTGAAATAGTACATCAGGTTTTTTTTATTAATCCCTCACATTCATGAAGCAGATTGTCGAAAAGGGCTTTCTGCAAGCAGGAAAACGACCTTTTTGACGATCCACAGGTTGTAGCTTGACCCCGGTCTCGGGACTTCCCAAGTCACTGAGTCTTTGATAAAGTTGTAAACAAAAGGAGTATACCCTATCCAATAATATATATTTTCCAAAGACTAATAGTTAGTAAGACAGGTGTCAGTACCAAATCCTTAATCAGTAGTGGACTACTAGTTAACGCACTACTAAAGCAGAGTAGCCAACATGCGCACATCATGATTTGCCAGAGGAGCTCAGAGCTCAGCGAATGGAAGAAGCAGGCAGGGATAGATAGAATTTGGTAGGGAAAAGTGCTTTGTTGGACTTGTTCCCAGGTGAGATCAAAGATCTTTCAACGCGTTGATTTCCTACTAAAGAAACTGGGCTTCTATCAGGAGTTTAGTTTGTCGATCGATGTGAAAGGGTCGAAAACTCTCGCTTTATGCTTGAGAAACAGCCTTCCCGGCGATCTGCTTCATGAATTGAAGGGTGGAACCAAGGAAGACAACTGAGGACCGGGAATTCAAAGAGAAGGATCTCCAGAGGTCAATATCTGGCATTGAGCCCGCCTATCATAAGTATGAGTTGGAAGAGCGAGATAGAGACAAATACCCAATGGACGGTGAAAAAGCTTTCCTGCACGCAGGAACCTTCTTTCTGTCTTGCAGCCTTGATGCTCAGTTCTATTCTCCCGCACACCCGCTCTTGCAAGGCTAGCCGGGAGGGAGGTGCTTTTTCCGGGTTTGGTTTGCCTCCTTCCTTAGGTTACATAGTTCAGTCCAACCAACTCATAGCCCTTTCCCGTGTTCTAAGTGTGATCTTTTTTGCTTCTTCTGTTTTGGAAAACTCGATCGCCTTTAAAAAGGAAAGTGGAATTCCATCCTAAGAAAAGATTTTAGCAATCCCTTCCAGTCGAATATATGATATTAAAGCAAAGCGCACCTTGACTCTGAAAACTAAAAGGGCAAGCAAGGGAAGTGCGAGCTAACTAATGGCAAGGGCCGGAGATAGAGAGTGATGAAGGGGGAATTGCATTCATTAAGGAAGCAAACAAGCATCGATCTATTTAAGGAAGGGATTCGCCCTATCCACCAAGCGTTAACTGCTACACGAGAGTACAGCTAACCTAAGCGGGAAGAGCATATTGAATTCACAGACGGGAATCAAATCAAACTATTGAATGAAAGGAAGGGAATTGCGCAGGAATGCTAGACTCAACTGATTGTGCCTCCCGTTTTGTTTACTCCACTTGAAGAGAGTCCCTAGCGTACTATACTTTGATAAAGGGAATGCTACCGATACTTGAAAGCCTCATCCTCTGGCAAAAGCTTGACTTTATTACTTCAATCGCCTATTTCTTATTATTATATATATATTGCCTGTGCCAGTTTGCGCCTGCCACTCGTACTGAACTAACCAAAGAAGCAAGAGATACTGAAAGCGATTGACTTCTTGCCTTAGCTTCTATAAAAGTAAACCTTCTATAAAAGTAAACAACTAATCTAATCCTCTTGAATTCTGAATTCACTCCATAGCTTTAAAAGAGAACCTTTTATCTTTCGTTGTTACAGGTATATCCCCTCTCTGATCTCTTTAACAAAGCTCCTTACTAAATAAAGAAAGCCCATCGAATACATTCTTTTCTATCCTTCGAACTACTCTCTAAGCCCACGGGAAGAAGTCTCAGGTTTATCTATCCAGAATCCACCTACCCTAGCTACATCCAACTAAAAACTAGAAGCGGTGAGTCCTAAGTACACTCACAGTGAGGTAAGGAAGTTCATAGCCAGTCCTAAACCTCAAGGGAAGAAGAAGCAAAGAGCAATCTCATTCTAAAAGCGCCTTCTATCTCTACCCTAAAAGTAATATCTCTTTCTTCGCCTCCCTAGCAGCACTATTCAATTAGCTACTTCACTCAGGTAGCTTGCTCATGAAACTCCCGTTGCCACATCGAAACCCCGTAAAATTGGTTAAAAAAAAATTTCCCTTCATACGAGCCCACTTTTCAGTGACAACTTGTCAAAACCCCGTATTTTTCATTAAAAAAGAGCGATTTAAGCATTCACAAACTATAAGCTATGAGGCCCTTTTACAAGTGGGTGCCCCGACTCTTTTCTTCATATTCCCCGGGGGATAAAGCTCTTATTGGACAACTACAGGCAGATTTAGGGAAACTACTTGATTGTTCTTCGACAACGAAATCAGTAACACAATCGGAGTGGGCGGTCCCTCTGTTCAAAGATTAAAGATTCCCCCTTCCCCTTCCTTACTTTTAGTAAGAGATGTTCCTGGGCTAATGCACCTTTGCTCAACTTGAAGTCGAGGAATGCGCATACATATCTATTCTATCCTTGAAAGCCCAAGACCCGCTTTCGGGCGATGCCGATTCCTACTTCCCAAACCGAAGACCGACTTTAGCCATCTATTGGGCCTCCCCCATTTTTAATTGGTGTCCTCGAGGGGCGGTACACACGAGAACCAACCGAAAAAGGGGCAAACTCATTCCATACTCGCATCGACCACCCACAGCGGGAATGAAAATTCCAGGATTAGAATTCCAATCAGTTCAACACTTGGGTTGGGTCCTCGGGTCAGACAATCCAACCTTGAGGGAAGGCACCGTAGCAACATCCTTATAACATTGGGCACATTTTAAACACAGAGAAGGGACACCTTTTCCCAACTGACATCGTAGATCCAATAACACTTGCTACTTACGAGGCGGGGAAGATCAACTCGTCTTTACCTTTTAGTTATCATACCATGAGGACGAGCAGTCGACTATGGTCTTTGTTCATAGACCCTATTCTAGAGCCTATATCTAATACCCTTTTATGCCCCTGACTTTCATGTAGGGAAATCTCTCCATCTATTAAATTGCTTATTCAAGTACGGCTGCTTTCAGGTTACTACTATAAAGAGGTAGTTTGCTCCTAGCCATACTCGACTACCTTATGCGTCTTCGATGTCACTGACTTTCTCACTTGAATCGGCGAAGAACCGAAGCCTTGTCTTTGTGAACCCCTTCTCTCACCTTTCAGTACAAGGAAGGTGTCCATCTATGGGGCAATCAATCCTAACAAAACCAAAACACCGACTTTAAACGGGATCCACGAGAAAGAAGAACAAAGGGACATCTCTCCATAGAAGAAATGGGGTAGTCGACCGGGCACTACCTTGGGAAGCTGGAAGCACACTAAAAAAAAGGAGACTGCTTAGTGACTTGGACAAACAAAACCCCGTGGGGGGACTGACTTCGATACAGGATTGGGAAAGGATTTTCTTACTGACGCCAGGCAGGAAAAGCAGACTTCTTCCACCTCGATAGCTCATAGTGGAAAGGCCCGTTGACACATCGAGCTATGAAACACCGTATTTTTCGCTTAAAGACCTTTTCCACTCATAAAGGGAGATAAAAAGTAGAATCCTTTTGAAAACCCCGTATTTTTCATTAAAAAAGAGATCCCAGAGGCAAGAACATAGAACATAGGGACAGACAAGCACTACGGGACAGATAACTTATTTAGATAAAGGAAGAGCTAACTGATGGCTAGAGACAGAGACGGCGTAGAGACAGCAGAAGGGGGCTAGGTAAGATAAGATGATCAGGGGTAAGCTAGGAGAAGGCTATAGATCTAGTCTAGGAGAAGGCTATTGATCTAGTCTAGGAGACAGCTATTTCTCTAGAGACAGATACGGCTAAAGATCTAGTTAAGGACAAGGCGTAGAGATCATGTCTAGGAGATGGCTAGGACAAGGGTATAGATAATGTCTAGTCCAGCACTTGTCTGTCCCGATGTTAGTTAGAGACAGTTAAGTCCCGTACTGCTGTGAGAAAGCACGAGCAACCAATCGCGCCCGTTCGACTGATCCATCACTTCGTCGCTTCACCTTGTATACCCACTTGCAAGAAATTGGCTTTACTCCAGCAGGCAATGGAACAAGGTCCCATGTCTCATTCTTCTTTAGGGCAGAAATCCCCTCGCGCATTGCGTTCTCCCACTCTTCATTACCCTTTGCGTCTTCAAACGAACTCGGTTCCCCGATCTCGGACACACAACACTGTGAGAGCGACACAGCGTCTGCAAAGTCGGCCTGCATATACTTCGGATTAGACTTCTTGATCCGCAAAGACCTTCTGAGACTTGGCTGATTTTCAGTCGTGATGTCTTCCATTGGTAGTGGTCTCTTCTCTCGACTATCTCGCAACTCTGTTCGTGAGCTACTCTCTCCACTTCTTGGAGAAGGCTTTTCCTGGCTTATGGGCTTTGGACTTTGAACCTCGCGAACACCTGTCTTCTATCAAATGGGGCTCAAAGAACTGCCAGTTCGTGAACTAGATTTTGGCGACTCTACTGGTCCCGAGTCGCTCCCGACAGAAACCTCCTGCCGCTCTGGTAACTGCGCTCGCATACTCGTGTCTAAACTCTCCGAGTCTGGCAACACTACATTCTCGGTAGACCACCATGATGATGCCTCATCAAAGACAACATGTGGCGAGACGTATGCTTTATTGGTGGTGGGATCAACACATTTCCACCCTTTCTTCTGCTCATCGTACCCAGTAAAGATACATCGTATCGCCTTCTTTTCCAACTTTGTCCTCAACTGGTCGGGCACAAAGACGTAGCAAACGCACCCAAATACTCTGAAATGTGAAACAGTCGGCTCTCTCTTGTACAGTATGGCGAGAGAAAACCAAGCTTCGCTTGAGGCAATCTGTTGATGACATGGGCTTCAGTCATCATGCATTCGGCCCGGCTGCACATTCTTCGCATTCATCATGCGGTTTCGCCAAGATGTCGATTCTTCCTCTCCGCGACGCCGTTCTGCTGTGTAGTATAAGAGCACGCAAACTGTCTGCGAATCCCGTGCTTTTCAAGTAAGCACCAACTTCTGTGATGTGTATTCCCCTCCAGAGTCTGTCCTCAAACATAGTTTTCTTTGCCTTTACTTTATAAGTATCATTCTCCACTAAGCTTCTGAACTCCATGAACTTTTGAAAGACTTCGGACTTCTCTGCTAAGAAATATACCCCGCGAGTAATCATCAATAAATAATTGCATATAACGCTTACCTAAGCATGATGGAGTGGAGACTCTGCCAAAGACGTCTGCTTGAATGAGCTGGTCAACTTCTCCCCAGTTCTGTACATGCGCAAAGAATGTCTGAGTCCCTCTTCCTTTCCTGAACCTGTGAGAACACTCTAAGAATATGCCAGCAAAGACCTCATTCAATACTTGATAAATTGAATCCATCACAATAATGTAGTTTTTATGCGGTTGAGTAATAGGGCGTAGCTTCCCAGGTTTATTGGGTTTTGGAATAAACGATCTATCTATACATGAAAAGGATAAAACCTAAAGAAAGAATCCCTTAATGCCTTATCAATGGAAAGGTCTTCGAAACTATGAATCACGCTCCTCGCCGGAAAGAAAGGAATAAAAGAAAGAAGAGCCCGGCCAAAAGCTTTATAGGCCAATCCTCAAAAAGAATCATCTTATTGGACCAAGGGTAATTTGCTTAAGCCATCCGTCTTAAGCGCGCAACAAGCAATCTCGCTCGCTCCTGTAGGTGGGAAGGGCCTACTCCTTTATAGTTCCGTTCCGTCAGGGGCTGGAGAGCTGCTGCCCTGCCTTTCTCTAGTTGGTAATTTTAATATACCAAGGGCAAATAGGTTTTCAAATGAAAGTGGTGCATGAGAAAGCCATTAAAGAGCTGCTGAGATGGAATATTTTTTGTAGAGGCAGCACCGTTGAAATGGAATTGTAGCCAGTCTTTCACTGAGGATTGGGGGAAGCTTCCCCGTTTGTTATACTCCTCCGGTTTTCTTTCCGGGCGGCACCTAAAATAGATGCTTCAAGTGCTCAGTTACCGTCCCCGTCCTTGTGCGTGTTCCCACGTCTTCCGCCGTCGATTCGCAGGTTACTGGCCGGCCCGCCTTTCACCTCTACGCCCAAAGTGACTCCTTCCTTTGTGAAGACCGTAATGATTGGGTGGCTTGCTATATAGCACTCTCTTTCATTCCATGGTGAGAGTAGACCGGGAAGGATGAAAGTTTCCTCTTTCCACTTTGTCTAAAGAACCTTGTGACTTCGTTTGGGCGAGTTTTCAAGGTAGCGCAATCCATTCCTTGAGAGAATCCGTTCGCTCGGGTCTGCATCCGAGTTCTTTATTCCTGCCCTACATTTGACCAGGTTCTCAATACGTTAGGTCCCTCGGGGAGGTTGCTTCCTAGGAAGCATTTGCTTGCCGTTCTTTTCTCTCTTCTCTAGGCCTAGCCCTCCTCTGTGCTTGGCGACATTACTCCATATCAGTGCCTGTTTGGATCGCCACCTGATTATGAAAGTCTTAGAGTTTTTTCTTTTTTTTTTTTTCTGCGATAGTTTGAGCCGTGGTCAAGCTTTCCGCCAACTTGAGCGTATATAATAATAATAACAAATCACCCCCGGAAGAAGAATTTGTTGAGCCCCCTTCTAACAAAATCAGAGGAAGGTCCAACTCCAATTCTGGCTGGCGCCCTAAGGGAAACAACAACAGAGGCGGCAATCAAGGGGGCAATAAGCAACACAATGAAGTGAATGGCCCCCACGCTTGTGGAATTGAAAGGCGCCCCCGGCAACAACAGCAACCGCAGCAGCAGAGGAACGACAATCAGGGGCAGAAAGAGAAGCAGGTGCCATACAACTATGAAGGCCAAGGAGAGCGCCCTCGACGAGAATTCACCCTGCTCGCATTATCGCTAAGCCAAATTCTGCCAATTCCTTCCATTCATTTGGGGTGGGGCTCGGGTCATGCGACGGATGCAAGCTGGACTTTGAAGCACAAAATCCAAGATTTCATAGAAGAAGGAAAAATCAACGTGGCGGATGAACAGGAAGCTCCTAAGAACCCCAACGAAAAAATGGGAGTTTTAAAGAACCCGCTCCCTAGTAACGCTCCGGTCTCAACATGCTGGGCCGAGGAAGTGTCCGATTTCCAACATCCCCCTACCATCACTACAATTAATGCTATTAATGCTATCTGGCTTTGTGAGGAAGATCCCTCCCACTGGATCATCATGACCCCTACGTTCCGGCTTCCAAAGGCGATCCTAAGGGAAGAATCATTTTGAAAAGGGATAAGGCTGCAAGAAGAACCTAGAGAGGAAGCTCCACCGAAAGAAGAAGAGGAAATAAGACTCGAGTTTCTGGAAATGTTTCAAGCCATGGGAAGAGGAAAATTAAGAAAAAGAGAGAAAAGAGATAGAAAAGAAGAAGATTGAATGGATTATCCCGAACCTGCCCCTTGAACCAGTTATGCGCCGTCGCACGAACCATTTATGATGGCCGCGTCGGGGTGGATTGTGGTGCTACCATTCCTTTAGGATACCTTTCGGCTTCAGTCAAAACTCTTCCCCCTTCGTTTTTATAGATATTGAGTTTGTACGGTAACTCCACTTTGAGTATTGAATTGACTTTCTTTGTTGGTTGAGTGGAGTTACGGTAGTTCAATCTATAAAGGAAGGACAATCGATCGCACTTGGCTTAGAACCACCTAAGGGTGGCTCTTTACTCCCTCAAGACTTGCTTCTTATTTTTCCTTCACCCTTCATCTGTCTGCGAGCTGCGAGCAAGGCTGCTCTGCTCCAGAAAGAAAAGAAGCCAGCAGGTCCTTTTCCGCTTGACCGCTAACTCATGAGCAAAGCCGCCTTTTGCCGCCCCTCATGCAGCATGAGCGGATCTTCACTAAAAGCCGGCTCTATTGGCGGATGGATAGCGCCCCTCACTCTGCCATGAGAACAAAGAAAGCCGCACTATCTCCTTGCAGCTTTGCCTGCCGCCCGCCTTACTCGATAGGGGTATAGTAGGATGGATAGCAAAGCCGCCTTCGGCCCTTCGCTTAGTAAGCCCCTCTTCGAGCCTCTACTGAATTCCGCTCGCCCCGGTCCTTAGTAGCATTGACAAAAAGGCAACCTTTGGATTATGTTGTGACGCTTTGGTTAGGCTCGGTTGACTTTGTCAACGACACAAGCAAGGAGTTTACAAAGGAGAACAGCCCCCCCTGTTGTTGATAGAGAGCTTACCGCCCCGCCCTTTATAGTCGCGACTCTTGTCATGGAAAAACACTTTGTTTTCTGTCAAAGAAGCATGCTTCACACAGGCTGTCATTCGAGCCGCGTCTAAACTCAATTAAGGGTAAGGGCCCGTACTCTCTCTTCTGTAGATACGCTATCCCTTCCGGCTATGGTATGGGGGAAGGGAAGTGAGATCTACCGATTGATTTGATATTAGATGAGCGGCCGTACTATGATCGTTCGGGAGACATGGCCCCACGCGCTACACACAAGAATGAATTGTTATGCGGGCGGTACACTATTTCTGCAGGCAGCCTATCAAATCGGATCACGTATTATTTGATATGTCGTTCCGTCATGTACATGTATTCGGTCTGAAATTTGGATGTTCCTGCTCGTGCCCGGAGAGAGAATGGGCACGACTCCCCCTCTCCCCGTTCTACCGTCCAAAACAGGCCGGCCATTCTAAGTTCCGGGGTTGGGTCGGATAGGACCAGACCCAATCGGCTGGATCTGTGGAATCTGAACGGATCAGATCCAATCGGATCTGATCGTAGCTTCGGGTTCAGGTGCCGTACCGCGGCCGGACCGGAAAGGAGGGGGACAGCGAACCTCCTGCCAAGAGGCCAAGGTAGCTTGCTAACTCTCAGCCACTTGTTAGAAGGAAGTGCAGCTTGATTGGCGGGGGGAATCCACGGGAAGGAAATAAGGTAGATTATTCGATTCTATTTCCTCCTTTGGTAAGGATTGATTGGTCGGTGATGTGATTGGAATTCGTCTTTTCTTTTTTTGTATCACCGAGACACCCGAAGGGCCGGCCATATGTACCTCGGGAGACCCGGCCCATTCAAATAAAAATAGAACGAGCACCTACGACTAAGGGGAATGGAATGTCGACCACAGGGTGAGATGATCTTATAA